GCTAGCGTAGCTTAATATAAAGCATAGCACTGAAGATGCTAAGATGAGACCTAAGAAACTCCGCGTGCACAAAGGCATGGTCCCGACCTTATTATCAGCTCTAACCCAACTTACACATGCAAGTCTCCGCAACCCAGTGAGTATGCCCTCAATCCCCCTCCCCGGGGACGAGGAGCGGGCATCAGGCACAAGTATTAGCCCAGGACGCCTAGCCGAGCCACACCCCCAAGGGTATTCAGCAGTGATAAATATTAAGCCATAAGTGAAAACTTGACTCAGTTAACGTTATATTGGGCCGGTAAAACTCGTGCCAGCCACCGCGGTTAGACGAGAGGCCCTAGTTGATATTTTAACGGCGTAAAGGGTGGTTAAGGGTGAACAGAATTTTTAAAGCCAAATGGCCCCTTGGCCGTCATACGCTTCTGGGTGTCCGAGGTCCTATATGCGAAAGTAGCTTTAATAACCAACCTGACCCCACGAAAGCTGAGGAACAAACTGGGATTAGATACCCCACTATGCTCAGCCGTAAACTTAGGCATCTAAGTACAATGAGATGCCCGCCAGGGTACTACGAGCATCAGCTTGAAACCCAAAGGACCTGACGGTGTCTCAGACCCCCCTAGAGGAGCCTGTTCTAGAACCGATAACCCCCGTCTAACCTCACCACTTCTAGCCAACCCAGCCTATATACCGCCGTCGTCAGCTTACCCTGTGAAGGGTACAAAGTAAGCAAAATGGGCACAACCCAGAACGTCAGGTCGAGGTGTAGCGCATGAGGTGGGAAGAAATGGGCTACATTTTCTGCCACAGAATATTACGGATATGCACTGTGAAATAGTGCTTGAAGGAGGATTTAGTAGTAAAAGGGAAATAGAGTGTCCCTTTGAACCCGGCTCTGAGACGCGTACACACCGCCCGTCACTCTCCCCCGTCAAAACGCATCGAAGATAAATAACACAATAGCACTGACAAGGGGAGGCAAGTCGTAACATGGTAAGTGTACCGGAAGGTGCACTTGGATAAAACCCAGGGTGTGGCTGAGTCAGTCAAGCATCTCACTTACACCGAGAAGACATCCATGCAAGTTGGATCGCCCTGAGCCAAACAGCTAGCTCAATTACCCAATAACTAAACAATGTAAATAAAACAAAATAAGCCTAACACCAAAAATTAAATCATTCTTTTACCTTAGTATGGGCGACAGAAAAGGTTACACCCGGAGCAATAGAAAAAGTACCGCAAGGGAAAGCTGAAAGAGAAATGAAATAACTTATATAAGCACCAAAAAGCAAAGATTAAATCTTGTACCTTTCGCATCATGATTTAGCCAGTATACCCAAGCAAAGAGACCTTTAGTTTGAAACCCCGAAACCAAGTGAGCTACCCCGAGACAGCCTATTAAGGGCCAACCCGTCTCTGTGGCAAAAGAGTGGGAAGAGCTCCGGGTAGAGGTGACAGACCTACCGAACTTGGTGATAGCTGGTTGCCTAAGAAGTGAATAGAAGTTCAGCCTCGTACTCCCTGAATCAAAAGGTATAAAAAGATATTAGAGGGAAATATATGAGAGTTAGTTAAAGGGGGTACAGCCCCTTTAACAAAGGACACAACCTTTCCAGGAGGATAAAGATCATAATACATAAGACATCCTGTTCTAGTGGGCCTAAAGGCAGCCATCTAAACAGAAAGCGTTAAAGCTCAGACAGAAATAAGTTTATTATTCCGACAAGAAATCTTACTCCCCTAAATATTATTAGGCCAGCCCATGCCCACATGGGAGAGACTATGCTAAAATGAGTAACAAGAAGGCCAGCCCTTCTCCAAGCACAAGTGTAAGCCAAACCGGACCAACCATTGGCAATTAACGAACTCAACCCGAGAGAGTAATGTGTATTACAACAAAACCAGGAAGAACCCACAATTAACCCATCGTTACCCCCACACTGGTGTGCTATTAAAGGAAAGACTAAAAGAAGGGAAAGGAACTCGGCAAACACAAGCCTCGCCTGTTTACCAAAAACATCGCCTCCTGCAACACAACCAAGTATAGGAGGTCCAGCCTGCCCAGTGACTACGAGTTCAACGGCCGCGGTATTTTGACCGTGCAAAGGTAGCGCAATCACTTGTCTCTTAAATGGAGACCTGTATGAATGGCTAAACGAGGGCTTAACTGTCTCCCCCCTCCAGTCAGTGAAATTGATCTACCCGTGCAGAAGCGGGTGTAATAATACAAGACGAGAAGACCCTTTGGAGCTTAAGGTACAAAAATCAACCACGTCAAGCAACTTAGTAAAGAGCAGAAACTTTGTGGGTAGTGATTTTTTACCTTCGGTTGGGGCGACCACGGAGGAAAAAAGAGCCTCCAGGTGGACTGGGAGAGCATCCTAAAGCTAAGAGAGACATCTCTAAGCCGCAGAACATCTGACCAATCATGATCCGGCTAACAAAGCCGATCAACGAACCAAGTTACCCTAGGGATAACAGCGCAATCCTCTCCCAGAGTCCATATCGACGAGGGGGTTTACGACCTCGATGTTGGATCAGGACATCCTAATGGTGCAGCCGCTATTAAGGGTTCGTTTGTTCAACGATTAAAGTCCTACGTGATCTGAGTTCAGACCGGAGCAATCCAGGTCAGTTTCTATCTGTAACGCTGCTTCTTCTAGTACGAAAGGATCGAAGAAGGGGGGCCCATGCTTGAGGTACGCCCCACCCCTAATTTATGAAAACAAATAAATAAAATAAAGGGAGGGCCAAAACCCCAGCTGGCCAAAATAAGGACATACTGGGGTGGCAGAGCATGGTAAATTGCGAAAGGCCTAAGCCCTTTTAACCAGAGGTTCAAATCCTCTTCCCAGTTCATGATAAGCATCTTAGTTACCCACCTGATTAATCCCCTAGCCTACATCGTTCCTGTACTTCTGGCAGTGGCCTTCCTAACATTAGTTGAACGGAAAGTACTAGGGTATATGCAGCTACGAAAGGGGCCAAACGTTGTAGGGCCCTACGGTCTCCTACAACCCATCGCCGATGGAGTTAAGCTCTTCATCAAAGAGCCCATCCGACCATCCGCATCGTCCCCCTTTCTATTCCTAGCTACCCCTATGCTTGCCTTTACCCTTGCCATGACCCTATGAGCACCTATGCCTATGCCCCTCCCGGTTACAGATCTTAACCTGGGGATCTTGTTTATTCTAGCCCTCTCGAGCCTTGCAGTATATTCAATTCTTGGGTCAGGCTGAGCCTCAAATTCGAAATACGCACTAATTGGAGCCCTACGGGCCGTGGCCCAAACAATCTCCTATGAAGTAAGTCTAGGATTAATCCTTCTATCTACAATTATTTTTTCTGGGGGTTATACCCTCCAAACGTTTAATTCCACCCAAGAGAGTATTTGATTATTTGTTCCCGCCTGGCCCTTAGCCGCAATGTGGTATATTTCAACACTAGCTGAAACTAACCGGTCACCCTTTGACCTCACTGAAGGAGAATCGGAGCTCGTCTCCGGGTTTAATGTAGAATATGCAGGCGGTCCCTTTGCACTCTTTTTCTTGGCTGAGTACGCCAACATCCTACTGATAAATACTCTTTCAGCTGTACTCTTCCTAGGGGCCTCACACATTCCCAGCATCCCTGAACTTACAACCATCAATCTTATGGCCAAAGCTGCACTCCTGTCCATTGTATTTTTATGAGTGCGAGCCTCCTATCCACGATTCCGGTACGATCAGCTTATGCATCTTGTGTGAAAAAACTTTCTTCCCATTACACTTGCTTTTGTACTATGGCACACTGCCCTACCCATCGCACTAGCGGGACTCCCCCCACAACTATAGTTTGGAATTGTGCCTGAGAGCCCAAGGACCACTTTGATAGAGTGATTTACGGGGGTTAGAATCCCCTCAATTCCTAGAAAGAAGGGAATTGAACCCATACTCAAGAGATCAAAACTCTTGGTGCTTCCTTTACACCACTTTCTACGGGCGGGGTCAGCTAACAAAGCTTTCGGGCCCATACCCCGAACATGACGGTTAAATTCCTTCCCCCACCAATGAATCCATACGTACTTACAGCTCTACTCTCTAGTCTGGGACTAGGGACCACCTTAACTTTCGCCAGCTCTCACTGGCTCCTGGCCTGAATGGGCCTGGAAATTAATACGCTAGCGATTACCCCTCTTATGGCACAACACCATCATCCCCGAGCGGTGGAGGCGACTACCAAGTACTTCTTAACCCAGGCCACTGCAGCGGCTATGATCTTATTCGCAAGCACTACGAATGCCTGATTAACAGGTGAATGGACCATCAACAACCTCTCAAGTCCCGTTGCCAGCACAATGTTTACGGCTGCTCTTGCACTCAAGATTGGACTCGCACCAATACACTTTTGAATACCAGAAGTTCTACAAGGATTGGACTTGTTAACGGGCCTGATCATGTCTACCTGACAAAAACTTGCCCCACTTGCACTAATTGTTCAAGTAGCACAAACCGTTGACCCCATACTACTTACAACGCTAGGAGTTATATCCACATTGGTGGGCGGTTGGGGTGGACTAAACCAAACCCAACTACGTAAAATCTTAGCATACTCTTCAATTGCCCATATGGGCTGGATGGTAATTGTAATCCAATATGCCCCTCACCTTACTGTACTTGCCCTAGGAACATACATTATTATGACCTCAGCAGCATTCCTTACCCTGAAAATACTATTATCGACTAAGGTAAGTACGCTGGCAACAGCCTGATCAAAAAGTCCCGTGCTGGCATCAGCGGCTGCCCTTGTTATGCTTTCCCTAGGAGGCCTCCCACCCCTCACCGGGTTTATGCCAAAATGAATAATTCTGCAAGAACTTGGCAAGCAGGATCTTCCTATTATCGCCACAATTATAGCCCTCGCCGCACTAATTAGTCTGTACTTCTATTTGCGACTATGTTACGCAATAACCCTTACCATTTCCCCTAACACCGCAACCTCAACCACCCCATGACGGGCCCATACAACGCAAACCTCCCTCCCCCTTGCCATTTTTACTGTCACTGCCCTTGGATTGCTGCCCATAACCCCAACCATCCTCGTGCTCACCACCTAGGGGCTTAGGATAACATTAGACCAAGAGCCTTCAAAGCTTTAAGTAGAAGTGAAAATCTTCTAGCCCCTGATAAGGCCTACAAGGGATTAACTTGCATCGACTGATTGCAAATCAGACACTTTTATTAAGCTAAGGCCTTACTAGATGGGAAGGCCTCGATCCTACAAACTCTTAGTTAACAGCTAAGCGCTCAAGCCAGCGAGCATCCATCTACCTTTCCCGCCGTCGCCTTCAGTAAGGCGGGAAAAGCCCCGGCAGAGTATTAGTCTGCGTCTTCGGATTTGCAATCCAATGTGTTCTCACCACAGGGCTGATAGGAAGAGGACTTAAACCTCTGTCTTCGGGGCTACAACCCACCGCCTAAACGCTCGGCTACCCTACCTGTGGCAATCACACGCTGATTCTTCTCTACCAACCACAAAGACATTGGCACCCTTTATCTTGTATTTGGTGCCTGAGCCGGAATAGTGGGAACCGCTTTAAGCCTCCTTATTCGGGCTGAACTAAGCCAACCTGGGTCGCTTCTAGGTGATGATCAAATTTATAATGTTATCGTTACTGCCCACGCCTTCGTAATAATCTTCTTTATAGTAATGCCAATTCTTATTGGCGGGTTCGGAAACTGACTCGTACCACTAATAATTGGAGCTCCGGACATAGCATTCCCGCGGATAAACAACATAAGCTTCTGATTACTACCACCCTCATTCCTATTATTATTAGCTTCTTCTGGAGTTGAAGCTGGAGCCGGAACAGGATGAACGGTATACCCGCCTCTTTCAGGTAATCTAGCCCATGCTGGAGCATCAGTAGACCTTACAATTTTTTCACTACATCTAGCAGGTGTTTCATCAATTTTAGGGGCCATCAATTTTATTACTACAACTATTAACATGAAGCCCCCAGCCATCTCCCAATACCAAACCCCCTTATTCGTTTGATCCGTACTTGTAACGGCCGTACTACTTCTCCTATCCCTTCCTGTCTTAGCCGCCGGGATTACAATACTTCTTACAGACCGTAACCTCAACACTACATTCTTTGATCCAGCAGGAGGGGGGGACCCTATCCTTTATCAACATCTATTCTGATTCTTTGGCCACCCAGAAGTCTATATTCTTATCCTTCCAGGATTTGGAATTATTTCTCATGTTGTAGCTTACTATTCCGGCAAGAAAGAACCATTTGGTTACATAGGCATAGTCTGAGCCATAATGGCCATTGGTCTTCTAGGCTTTATTGTATGAGCCCACCATATATTCACTGTTGGTATAGATGTGGACACTCGTGCATACTTTACATCTGCAACAATAATTATTGCGATCCCAACAGGCGTAAAGGTATTCAGCTGACTAGCCACCCTTCACGGGGGATCAATCAAATGAGAAACACCCTTACTGTGGGCTCTTGGGTTCATTTTCCTATTTACAGTTGGTGGACTAACAGGAATTGTTTTATCCAACTCGTCACTAGACATTGTCCTTCATGACACCTATTATGTAGTTGCCCATTTCCACTATGTCCTATCAATAGGTGCTGTATTTGCTATTATAGCAGCCTTTGTGCACTGATTTCCTCTACTAAGCGGATATACCCTTCATAGCACCTGAACAAAAGTCCACTTTGCGGTTATATTTATTGGGGTAAACCTTACATTCTTTCCACAACACTTCCTTGGCCTAGCAGGTATACCACGACGATACTCTGATTACCCAGACGCCTATGCCCTATGAAATACAGTGTCATCCATCGGGTCACTAATTTCTCTAGTAGCTGTAATCATGTTCCTATTCATTTTATGAGAAGCCTTCGCCGCTAAACGAGAAGTGCTGTCTGTAGAATTAACAATGACAAACGTGGAATGACTTCACGGCTGCCCTCCTCCTTATCACACATTTGAGGAACCAGCATTCGTTCAAATTCAATCAAACTAACGAGAAAGGGAGGAATTGAACCCCCGTATGCTGGTTTCAAGCCAGCCGCATAGCCACTCTGCCACTTCCTTATGAAGACATTAGTAAAATGTAAATTATTCCACCTTGTCAAGGTGAAGTCGTGGGTTAAACCCCCACATGTCTTAAGCTCAAAGCTTAATGGCACATCCAACACAACTGGGATTCCAAGACGCGGCATCACCCGTTATAGAAGAGCTTCTTCACTTCCACGACCACGCGCTAATGATTGTATTCCTAATTAGCACCTTAGTATTGTATATTATTGTTGCAATAGTCTCTACTAAGCTTACTAATAAATATATTTTAGACTCTCAAGAAATCGAAATTGTATGAACCATTCTACCAGCCGTTATTTTAGTATTAATTGCCCTACCCTCCCTACGCATTCTTTATCTTATAGACGAAATTAATGACCCCCACCTAACAATTAAAGCAATAGGACACCAATGATATTGAAGCTACGAATATACAGACTATGAAAACCTGGGCTTTGACTCCTATATAGTACCAACTCAAGACCTTACCCCTGGCCAATTCCGGCTCCTGGAGTCGGACCATCGAATAGTTATCCCAATAGAATCACCCATCCGTGTCTTAGTTTCTGCCGAAGATGTACTACACTCCTGAACTGTCCCATCTCTGGGCGTAAAAATGGATGCAGTCCCAGGACGACTTAATCAAACCGCCTTCATCGCCTCGCGCCCAGGGGTATTTTATGGGCAATGCTCCGAAATCTGTGGAGCCAACCATAGCTTTATACCAATTGTAGTTGAAGCAGTACCACTAGAATACTTCGAAAACTGATCCTCGTTAATACTAGAAGACGCCTCGCTAGGAAGCTAAATATTGGACAAAGCGTTGGCCTTTTAAGCCAAAGATTGGTGACTCCCGACCACCTCTAGTGAAATGCCACAATTGAACCCCGGCCCTTGATTCGCAATTTTAGTATTCTCCTGATTAGTCTTCTTAATTCTCATCCCAACGAAAGTTTTAAACCATGTTACACCAAATGAATTAACCCCGGTAGGTGCTGAAAAACACAAAACTGAATCCTGAAACTGACCATGATAGTAAGCTTCTTCGACCAATTTGCAAGCCCTTCATATCTTGGAATCCCATTAATTGCCCTCGCAATTCTATTGCCCTCAGTGTGCTATCCCGCCCCTTTATCTCGATGAATTAATAACCGACTTATTACTGTTCAAGGCTGATTTATTAATCAATTTACTAGCCAACTAATACTTCCGCTCAACGTGGGGGGACATAAATGAGCACTACTGTTGGCTTCACTAATAATCTTCTTGGTAACCATAAACATAGTGGGCCTACTACCATATACCTTTACACCCACAACACAACTATCACTTAATATGGGGCTTGCCGTACCATTATGACTTGCCACAGTAATTATTGGAATGCGAAATCAACCAACAGTTGCCCTAGGACATCTTCTACCAGAAGGAACTCCCATCCTGCTGATCCCAGTACTAATTATTATCGAAACAATTAGCTTATTTATTCGACCATTAGCTCTGGGTGTTCGTCTTACAGCCAATCTTACCGCAGGCCACCTACTGATTCAACTTATTGCCACGGCTGTATTTGTTCTCTTACCAATTATACCAACGGTAGCAGTGCTAACTGCCACTGTTCTTTTACTATTAACACTATTAGAGATTGCAGTTGCAATAATTCAAGCCTATGTATTTGTACTTCTTTTAACGCTGTATCTACAAGAAAACGTTTAATGGCCCACCAAGCACATGCCTTTCATATAGTTGACCCAAGCCCATGACCCCTAACCGGAGCTATTGCTGCCCTGCTAATAACATCCGGCTTAGCAATTTGATTTCATTTCCATTCAACAACATTAATAACTTTAGGATTAATTCTTCTACTTCTCACCATATTCCAATGGTGGCGTGATATTATCCGAGAAGGGACCTTTCAGGGCCATCATACGCCCCCAGTACAAAAAGGGCTGCGGTATGGAATAATTCTCTTTATTACTTCCGAAGTATTCTTTTTTCTTGGGTTCTTCTGAGCCTTTTATCATGCAAGCTTAGCACCAACACCCGAATTAGGAGGGTGCTGACCTCCCACGGGAGTCACCCCCTTGGACCCCTTTGAAGTACCACTTCTCAACACAGCCGTACTATTAGCGTCAGGAGTTACAGTGACATGGGCTCATCACAGCATTATGGAGGGGAACCGAAAACAAGCTGTTCAATCTTTAGGGTTAACCATCCTACTAGGGTTTTACTTCACCACTCTACAAGCCATAGAATATTATGAAGCACCTTTCACAATTGCAGACGGAGTATACGGCTCAACATTTTTCGTGGCCACCGGGTTCCATGGACTACATGTTATTATTGGATCAACTTTCCTGGCAGTATGCCTCCTCCGCCAAATCCAATACCACTTTACATCTGAACACCATTTTGGCTTTGAAGCCGCTGCCTGATACTGACACTTTGTTGACGTAGTTTGACTATTCCTTTACGTATCAATCTATTGATGAGGCTCATAATCTTCCTAGTATTAAAGTTAGTACAAGTGACTTCCAATCACACAGTCTTGGTTAAACCCCAAGGAAAGATAATGAATTTAATTATGACCGTTTTAATTATTACAATAACCTTATCCTCACTCTTAGCCATTGTGGCTTTCTGGTTACCACAAATAACCCCAGACGCAGAGAAGCTGTCACCATACGAATGCGGATTTGACCCATTAGGATCCGCCCGTCTACCATTCTCCTTACGTTTTTTTCTCGTAGCAATTCTATTTCTTCTTTTTGACTTAGAAATTGCTCTCCTTCTCCCACTACCATGGGGAGATCAACTCGACAACCCTACTGAAACATTCTTCTGGGCAACAGCAGTTCTAATCTTATTAACTCTGGGATTAATTTATGAATGAGCCCAGGGCGGCTTAGAGTGAGCCGAATAGGGAGTTAGTCCAAGGTAAGACCTCTGATTTCGGCTCAGAAGATTGTGGTTCAACTCCACGACCCCCTTATGACCCCCGTACATTTTAGCTTTAGCTCAGCATTTATTCTAGGCCTAATAGGTCTAGCATTCCACCGAACCCACCTGCTCTCCGCACTCCTGTGCCTGGAGGGGATAATATTATCCCTATTTATTGCACTAGCGTTATGGACACTACAATTCGAATCCACCGGATTTTCAACAGCCCCAATGCTTCTCTTAGCCTTTTCTGCTTGTGAAGCTAGCACGGGTCTGGCACTCCTAGTTGCTACTGCTCGCACCCATGGGACCGACCGACTGCAGAACCTTAATCTCCTGCAATGTTAAAGGTACTAGTTCCCACCATTATAATATTTCCAATAATTTGACTGACCTCTCCTAAATGGTTGTGAACGACTGCAGGCACACAGAGCCTCTTGATTGCTTTCATAAGTTTAACATGATTAAAATGAACATCTGAAGCCGGGTGGACCTCCTCCAACGCATATTTGGCTACAGATCCATTATCAGCACCTCTCCTAGTACTCTCATGCTGATTGCTCCCACTTATAATTCTAGCCAGCCAAAACCACATCAGCCCTGAACCCATTAATCGACAACGATCATATATTATACTCCTTACCTCACTTCAAGCTTTCCTTATTATGGCCTTCGGAGCCACAGAGATTATTTTATTCTATATTATATTTGAAACCACACTCATTCCAACCCTTATTATTATTACCCGATGGGGTAATCAAGCCGAACGCCTCAACGCAGGGACCTACTTCTTGTTCTATACTTTGGCGGGTTCACTCCCGCTCTTAGTCGCCCTTCTTCTCCTTCAGCAATCCACAGGAACCTTATCAATATTTATACTTCAATATTCGCAACCTTTACAACTCAACTCCTGAGGACATATAGTTTGATGAGCCGGCTGCCTAATTGCATTTTTAGTTAAAATACCCTTATACGGAGTCCACCTTTGGTTACCAAAAGCGCACGTAGAGGCCCCCGTAGCGGGGTCAATGGTACTAGCGGCAGTTCTGTTAAAATTGGGCGGCTACGGAATAATGCGAATAATAGTAATTCTAGACCCTCTATCAAAAGAACTTGCCTACCCATTTATTATTTTAGCCCTCTGGGGTGTAATCATGACTGGGTCAATTTGCCTTCGGCAAACGGACCTAAAGTCGCTGATTGCCTACTCATCTGTAGGTCATATAGGATTAGTAGCAGGGGGCATTCTAATTCAAACCCCATGAGGGTTTTCAGGAGCAATCATTTTAATAATTGCCCACGGGCTCGTATCCTCAGCACTATTTTGCCTGGCCAATACAGCATACGAGCGGACCCATAGCCGAACAATAATTCTTGCCCGAGGACTACAAGTGATTTTTCCATTAGCTGCGGTATGATGATTCGTCGCTAATCTAGCAAACTTAGCACTACCCCCTCTCCCTAACCTTATAGGAGAAATCATGATTATTACAACCCTATTTGGCTGATCCCCATGAACTATTCTACTCACCGGATTAGGAACATTAATTACGGCCAGCTATTCCCTATATATGTTTCTTATATCACAACGAGGCCCGACCCCAAATCACATTGTAGGACTCCAACCATTTCACACTCGGGAGCACTTATTACTAACGCTACATCTAGCTCCTATTATCCTCCTAGTAGCAAAGCCAGAACTTATGTGAGGATGATGTTATTGTAGGTATAGTTTAACCAAAATATTAGATTGTGATTCTAAAGACAGAGGTTAAAATCCTCTTACTCACCAAGGGAGAACAGAAAATAGTAAGTACTGCTAATCCTTACCCTCCACGGTTAAAATCCGAGGCTTCCTTGTGCTCTCAAAGGATAATAGTTCATCCATTGGTCTTAGGAACCAAAAACTCTTGGTGCAAGTCCAAGTGGGAGCTAAAATGACACTGATAGTACACTCGTCCCTCCTCCTAATTTTCTTCATCCTGATTTATCCCCTACTTACTACGTTAGACCCTGCCCGAGGGAAACATAACATGGCAGAGATATCCAAAACTGCCGTTAGCTCCGCATTTTTTGTTAGCCTTTTACCCCTTATAGTGTTCCTTAACCTGAAAACAGAGGCTATCATTACGAACTGGCAATGAATAAATACTCAGACATTTGATATTAATATCAGCTTTAAATTTGACCACTACTCGCTGATTTTCGTCCCAGTTGCTCTTTACGTCACCTGATCAATTCTAGAATTTGCACTATGATATATGCACTCTGACCCTAACATTAACCGGTTTTTTAAATATCTCCTTACATTTTTAGTGGCCATAATTATTCTAGTTACAGCCAACAACATATTTCAATTGTTTATCGGATGAGAGGGAGTAGGAATCATATCATTCCTACTTATTGGATGGTGACATGGCCGAGCGGATGCTAATACAGCAGCCCTTCAGGCTGTTATCTATAACCGAGTTGGAGATATTGGACTCATTATAACCATAGCTTGATTTGCAATAAACCTTAACTCCTGAGAAATCCAACAAATTCTTACCTTGTCAAAAAGCTTCGATATGACAATTCCCTTAATAGGACTTATTCTAGCGGCCACCGGGAAGTCAGCCCAATTTGGCCTCCATCCATGGCTCCCGTCTGCCATGGAGGGCCCTACACCAGTGTCTGCCCTACTTCACTCAAGTACTATAGTCGTTGCTGGTATCTTCCTCCTCATCCGCCTTCATCCTCTTATAGAAAATAATACCCTGGCTTTAACAACATGCCTCTGCCTCGGAGCATTAACCTCATTATTCACAGCCACCTGCGCCCTAACCCAAAATGACATCAAGAAAATTGTAGCCTTCTCAACATCAAGCCAGTTAGGCTTAATGATGGTCACTATTGGCCTAAACCAGCCCCAGCTAGCATTCCTTCACATTTCCACCCACGCCTTCTTCAAGGCCATGCTATTCCTATGCTCTGGATCAATTATTCATAGCCTAAACGATGAACAAGACATCCGAAAGATGGGGGGCTTGTTCAATATTATGCCTGCCACCTCAACCTACTTCACCATCGGCAGCCTGGCCCTTACAGGGACCCCCTTCCTAGCCGGATTCTTCTCGAAAGACGCAATTATTGAAGCCCTCAACACCTCTTATCTTAACGCCTGGGCCCTAACTCTTACACTAATCGCCACCTCATTCACAGCAGTATATAGCTTTCGATTAGTATACTTTGTAATTATAGGAACTCCACGATTCCTGCCCCTAGCCCCAATTAATGAAAATAACCCGCTAGTGATTAATTCTATTAAACGACTTGCCTGAGGAAGCATCATTGCAGGGCTTATTATTACACAAAACTTCCTCCCCATGAAGGCACCCGTTATGACAATGCCTACTATCTTGAAGATGGCAGCCCTTGCGGTGACAATCGTAGGACTTCTGGTGGCCATCGAGTTAGCAAGCTTAACAAACAAGCAGATAAAAATTACCCCTACCATTACTGCCCATCACTTTTCTAACATGCTGGGGTTTTTTCCTACAACTGTTCACCGTCTTTTCCCTAAAGCCAAACTCACCCTTGGACAGTCGGCTGCCACTCAGCTCGACAAGACATGGCTTGAAGCCGTTGGACCAAAAGGCGTAGCGTTAACACAAGCAACTATAACAAAAGTTACAGGGAATGTTGCACGAGGAATAATCAAAACGTATCTTACCATCTTCCTCCTAACCCTAGTCTTGGCCGTTATTCCGATCCTCCTTTAAACCGCGCGGAGGGTCCCGCGACTTAACCCACGAGTTAATTCTAAGACAACAAGCAGCGTCAGCAGCAGCACCCATGCACAGGAAACTAGCAAGCCCCCACCAGAAGAATATATTACAGCTACACCGCTAATGTCCCCTCGTAAAACAGAAAATTCTTTCAACCCATCTACCGTCACCCATGAACCCTCATATCAGCCTCCCCATAACACCCCCGCTGCTAGACTGACTATTACCAGATAAATTATAACATATCCCAAAACAGAGCGGCTGCCTCAAGCTTCTGGAAAAGGCTCAGCAGCCAAGGCTGCCGAGTAAGCAAAGACTACCAGCATTCCTCCTAAATAAATTAAGAAAAGTACCAGTGACAAGAAAGAACCTCCATGGCCAACCAAAACCCCACATCCAACCCCGGCTGCAACTACTAAGCCAAGCGCAGCAAAATATGGTGTAGGATTTGAGGCAACAGCAACTAACCCTACAACCAAAGCTATTAGTAACACAAACATAAAATAGGTCATAATTCTTGCTCAGATTTTAACCGAGACCAATGACTTGAAGAACCACCGTTGTTATTCAACTACAAGAACCATCATGGCAAGCCTACGAAAGACTCACCCCCTAATTAAAATTGCTAACAGTGCACTAGTTGACCTGCCAGCACCATCCAACATCTCAGCATGATGAAACTTTGGCTCTCTTCTGGGACTATGCCTAGCCACTCAAATCCTTACCGGCCTATTCCTAGCCATACACTATACCTCCGATGTTTCAACCGCATTCTCATCAGTAGTCCATATTTGCCGGGACGTAAATTACGGCTGACTAATCCGCAACGTGCACGCCAACGGAGCATCATTCTTCTTTATCTGTATTTATATACATATTGCCCGGGGCCTATACTACGGATCTTACCTCTACAAAGAAACCTGAAATATTGGCGTGGTCCTTCTACTTCTTGTCATGATGACAGCCTTCGTAGGATATGTCCTGCCATGAGGTCAAATGTCTTTTTGAGGTGCCACAGTAATTACCAATCTTCTATCCGCTGTGCCATATGTAGGTGACGTTCTAGTCCAATGGATTTGGGGCGGATTCTCAGTAGATAACGCAACACTGACACGATTCTTCGCATTTCACTTTCTGTTTCCATTTGTAATTGCTGCTATAACCATCTTACACCTTCTGTTTTTACATGAAACTGGGTCAAATAACCCGATTGGCCTCAACTCAGACGCAGATAAAATCCCCTTCCACCCATACTTTACATATAAAGATTTGCTTGGCTTTGTAATTATACTTTTTTTACTTATGCTTTTAGCACTATTTTCTCCGAATCTGCTGGGAGACCCAGAAAACTTCACCCCCGCCAACCCCCTAGTTACACCCCCACACATTAAGCCAGAATGATATTTCCTGTTTGCCTATGCCATTCTCCGGTCCATCCCAAACAAACTTGGTGGTGTGCTTGCTCTACTATTTTCTATTCTGGTTTTAATAGTTGTGCCTCTGCTTCACACCTCCAAGCTACGAGGACTAACATTCCGCCCAATCACCCAATTCTTATTCTGAACTCTGGTGGCAGACATGATTATCTTAACATGAATTGGCGGCATACCAGTAGAACACCCATTTGTTATTATTGGACAGGTCGCATCCGCCCTGTACTTTGCACTGTTTCTCATTTTTATACCACTAGCAGGGTGAGTAGAAAATAAAGCACTGGAATTAGCCTGCCCTAGTAGCTTAGTTTTAAAGCATACGACTTGTAATCCGAAGATCGGGGGTTAAATCCCCCCCTAAGGCCTCGCGAAGCAGGCTTCAGCACTTACATAGGGCCCAGGGGGGCCCAGGGGGGCCCAGGGGGGCCCAGGGGGGCCCAGGGGGGCCCCCCCACCGCCCACAAATTCTTAGTACCCAGAAAAGAGAGATTTTAACTCTCACCCCTGGCTCCCAAAGCCAGAATTCTGAACTAAACTATTCTCTGGGGATATGTCATCCTTTATGGTTTAGTACATAATATGCATAATTTTACAACAATGTGCTAATACATGTATGTATAATCACCAACTTATTATTTTAACCACAAAGCAAGTACTAAATTCTAAGACATACATAAGCATAAAATTAAGACACAGAAATACTTCTACATTAACCCGGGTAATATATTAATCCCTTGAAACTTGACCTCAAATCTTTCCTTGAAATACCTAACTAAAATCGCATCAGAGAATATTAATGTAGTAAGAAACCACCAACGATTTACATTAAGGCACATCATGCATGATGGAATCAGGGACGCAGGGCGTGGGGGTCGCACACTGTGAACTATTACTGGCATCTGGTTCCTATTTCAGGGGTACAACTGAAGTATCCCCCATTCGGATAATTATACTGGCATCTGATTAAGCCAGTGGTGTGGTACATATGGTTCATTACCCACCTAGCAAAGCTTCTCTTATATGCATAACGTTATCTTTTTTTTCTTCATCTCATCTTGCATCTCAGAGTGCAGGCTCAAATACTGACTAAGGTTGAGCATTTTCCTTGTATGTGATAACAAATATTCGTCATTGTAAGACATAATTTAAGAACCCCATTATACTCACTCAGGTGCATACATACTTATTTCTTGCTTAACTTATCCTTACATAGTGCCCCCCTTTTGGTTTTCGCGCGTCAAACCCCCCTACCCCCCTACGCTCAGTAAATCCTGTTATCCTTGTCAAACCCCTAAAGCAAGAAGGACCCAAGAACGTATCAGCCAACAAGTTGAAGTATAAATTGGCATGCCGCGTTATATATATATATATATATATATATGTGCACCCACTTTTATTTTTCGTGTTTGCTAATCACGTGTCAACCCCTACTAAAATTTTATAAAAAGGAGCTCGGCACTTAATGTTCTAATATTTTTTGACC